CTACCCTCAACGGTTTGTGTAGCCATAAATCCTATTTAATCATTGGTTGAGATCTGTTGACTTTGTATACCATTCCGTTGTAGTTGTAAATAAACTATCTTATCGTAGATCCGTTGTGATCTTGAAATTATCTAAAAATGGAAACAGCAACCCTAGTCGCCATCTTCATATCTGGTTTACTTGTAAGCTTTACGGGGTACGCCTTATATACCGCTTTTGGGCAACCCTCTCAACAATTAAGAGATCCATTCGAAGAACACGGGGACTAGACTAGTTGAAGTAATGAGCCGCCCGATATGGGAGGCTCATTACTTCAGTTGATATAATGAAAAATCATTTCATTTTTTAGTCGGAACCTTAGGTGGTTCTCGAAAAAAGATAGCGAAAAAAATTATCCCTAAAGTCGAGACTAAAAGGAAGGTATAAACCAATGCTTCCATAGATTCGATCGTGGTTTACAATTATAGCTTTCACACCTATTCGTTTGAGTGAGGTCGTTTACCATATCATATAAAAAAGGGAAAGAATCAAAGAAAAGAAGGTGATTCAAGTCAATATTTCTCGAGTACCCTATTCAAATAAAAAAAAAATAGAAGCGAAAGATACCAGAGCAATCTTGTATCAAACTGCTTGTCTCCTTGTAGTTGGGTCTCCAAGTTTTTGGAATGCTCCAAATTCCACTTGAGCATCCAAATCTGGATCAATACCAGCAAAAACATCTCTGAACAAGGTTCTAGCGCCATGCCAAATGTGTCCGAAAAAGAAGAGCAAAGCAAACGAAGCATGCCCAAAAGTGAACCAACCCCTTGGACTACTACGAAAAACACCATCGGATTTCAAAGTAGCCCGGTCTAATTCAAAAATTTCACCTAATTGTGCACGTCTAGCATATTTTTTTACAGTAGCAGGATCACTATAACTGACTCCATTGAGTTCGCCACCATAGAACTCAACAGTTACACCTACTTGTTCAACACTATACTTTGATTCTGCCCTTCGAAAAGGAACATCTGCCCTCACAATTCCGTCTCCATCTACCAAAACTACCGGGAATGTTTCAAAAAAAGTAGGCATACGACGTACAAAAAGCTCGCGCCCTTCTTTATCTCTAAAGACGGGGTGGCCTAACCATCCAACAGCTATTCCATCCCCACTGTCCATTGAACCCGCTCTGAATAATCCCCCTTTTGCCGGATTATTACCAATGTAATCATAAAAAGCTAATTTTTCGGGAATTTTAGACCAAGCTTCCGATAAACTCAGATTTTCGGCTAGTCCGGCACCAACTCTTCGATATATTTCTTGCTGGAAGTATCCCTGATCCCACTGATAACGAGTGGGACCAAATAACTCGATTGGGGTAGTTGCTGAACCATACCACATAGTTCCAGCAACAACAAAAGCTGCAAAAAAAACAGCAGCGATACTACTAGAAAGTACAGTTTCAATATTGCCCATACGTAATCCTTTGTATAGACGTTGAGGCGGACGGACACTAAGATGGAATAGGCCCGCTAATATGCCCAGTGTACCCGCTGCAATATGATGAGAAGCGATTCCTCCCGGAATAAAAGGATCAAAACCTTCCGCGCCCCACGCTGGGCTTACAGATTGTACTTTTCCAGTTAGTCCATAAGGATCGGACACCCATATTCCAGGACCATATAAACCTGTTACATGAAATGCGCCAAAGCCAAAGCAAGCCACCCCTGAGAGAAATAAATGAATTCCAAAGATCTTGGGCAAATCCAAAGAGGGTTTTCCCGTACGTTCATCACAGAATATTTCTAGGTCCCAATACACCCAATGCCATATGGCCGCCAAAAAGCACAAGCCAGAAAACACAATATGTGCACCTGCTACGCCTTCATAACTCCAAATACCTGAATTCGTTACAGTTCCTCCTGAAATACTCCAACCACCCCACGAATTGGTTATTCCTAAACGAGTCATGAAGGGTAGAACGAACATACCTTGTCTCCACATTGGATCAAGAACGGGGTCAGAGGGATCAAAAACCGCTAATTCGTATAGAGCCATAGAACCGGCCCAACCAGAAACTAGAGCCGTATGCATTATATGGACAGAAAGCAATCGACCGGGATCATTCAATACGACAGTATGAACACGATACCAAGGCAAACCCATGGAAATACCCCTTTATCAAAGAAAAATAGACACTATGTAACTTTATCGCATTGGAATATACTATGTACTTTTGAGCGGATTCTGTATGAGAAAAGGTTACTATTTATTCTATTCCGTTTAAAATAACGGAAGAATTCTGTTCGTAAGAACAAAGAGAAGCAGATCTATTCTATACCCGATAAGTACCAATACGCAATGGGAGCATTGGTCCCATTTTGTGGGAACGAATGGATGGATACTTGTTTATTATTAGAACGATTGATCCCTTCATTAAAATTTGTATTTATTCATTCTCTCTTTCTCTAAAAACCTTCCCATTTATGTATAAACTAGTAGAATAAACAGAAAAAAATGATGAAGACAATAAACTCATTCTTACGTTTCCGTATTAAAGTGAAGTATAGTACTTAATTTTTTTCTTTAATTTAATGCCCATTGGTGTTCCAAAAGTACCTTTTCGGAGTCCTGGAGAGGAAGATGCAGTTTGGGTTGACGTATAGTGCGACTTGTCAGACATATTGGGTCATATGGGATTTACCCGTTTTCTCCCCCGATCGAGATATCCTCTGTTTCGCCCAAGAAATATTGTATTGATTGGTTCTTCAATCATTCGGAGCGTGAAGTGAAATTGGATCAATTTCTATTGAGGATCAATATTATCAATTAGAAGAATTTATGGTTGACTTGGACTAAAAAAATCAAATATCCAGGCTCCGTTCAAAAAATACCAAACAAATTGGTAATAGTAATATATGTACAATTACCGCTTGTAGCATAGACGATTCGTAATATTTAATTCAATTATAGGAGTGATCTCAAACTGACATGCCAACCAATATGATGAATACATCGAATAGTTTGGGAGAGGCATAAAACGAATTTTAAAAGTCGTAGCAAAAAGAAATGGTACTGAGATTATTTGTCCTATATGTGCAAATAGAATTCGGATAGATCTTTCCCCGGAGTAGAACATGAACCTAAAAGAATTGAAAGGACCCATTCAGGAACAAGAAAATGACATCGTGATTTGAATCTCGACGAAACAATACATCAATGAAAGGTTAATACAAAAAATGAAGTTCAGTAAATTCTTTTTTTTTTTTAGGGATATGGAAGGGAGCCAAAACTTATGTTTTTTTTTGAAAAATAGAAGAAAAACCCCTTTATTTTCATTAGAAAAACGGAAATCTGTTACAAAAAAAAGAGATAGGATTGGAATCGACACATTGATTCTTTTTTCACAATTTTTTTGAACCGTATGCATCCAAAGATGCGCGTACGGTTCAAAGGGGATACAATTTTGTCCTAATCAACCGACTTTATCGAGAAAGATTACTTTTTTTAGGCCAAGAAGTTGATAGTGAGATCTCAAATCAACTTGTTGGTCTCATGGTATATCTCAGTATAGAAGATGATACTAGGGATCTTTATTTGTTTATAAACTCTCCCGGCGGATGGGTAATACCAGGAATAGCCATTTATGATACTATGCAATTTGTTTCGCCCGATGTGCATACAATTTGCATGGGATTAGCCGCTTCAATGGGATCTTTCATTCTGGTCGGAGGAGAAATTACCAAACGTCTAGCATTCCCTCACGCTTGGCGCCAATGAGTTTTTATTTGAAAAAAAAAGAAGAAGACTATGCCTTCGCCATATCGAATGTGAATAATATGAAAAATAGGTAATAATAGCATGGCACTTCGAGTTCGATATGAATAAACTAGTATTGTTTTTCCTAACATGAGATTTTGTATCGAGATAGTAGTATGAAACAAAGGTTATTCCGATTTGATCTTATGTGTCAGGAGTACATTTCAGCGTCACAAACCATTTTTCTTCCACACCAGAAGTCTCTTTATCTTTATGATAGTTACGTTACGAAAGAAAGAGTACGAAAATGAAAAAAAAAGAAACTTTGGGATTGCTAAATCACAGACGAGATAAATATAGAAAGCAACAGAACCATCATAGTATTTTTTGACTCCTACAATACGAAAGGAAGGGTGGTAAATGGATCATTCAACGATCTGGATCGGATGGATTCTATTTTTTTCTTCGATAGAATAGAAATTGAAGAGAAGGGAGGAAGAAATGCCATTGCAGAGCCGTATGCAATGCACAAAAGATGCCTGTACGGCTGTTCCATTCTATTTGTTTTTTTTTTTTCTTCTTGTTTTTTTATCCCTTACTTTAGCCCAATCCTGCAAGATAGAAGAACCGTTCATGCATGATGTTATATCAATATTATCAGGGTCATGATTCACCAACCTGCTAGTTCTTTTTATGAGGCACAAGCGGGGGAATTTATCCTGGAAGCGGAAGAACTACTGAAACTTCGCGAAACCCTCACAAAGGTTTATGTACAAAGAACGGGCAACCCTTTATGGGTTATATCCGAAGACATGGAAAGGGATGTTTTTATGTCAGCAACAGAAGCCCAAGCTCATGGTATTGTTGATCTTGTAGCGGTCGAAAATGAAAATACTGGAGATTTCGTGTAAATACATGATTCCGTTTCAAATCAGAATTCGAATTTTTCGTGATTTGATATTGAATAGAAATAATTCATAATCATCAATCATCAGGTTAAGATCGATCTAAACCAACCTATTTTATTATATATATGTATGATATGCCGACAATTAAACAACTTATTAGAAACACAAGACAGCCAATAAGAAAAATCACGAAATCCCCCGCACTTCGAGGATGTCCTCAGCGTCGGGGAACATGTACTAGGGTGTATGTGCGACTCGTTTAGATCATGAGTTCGAACAAACGAAACCATTTTTCCAGTGCCAATCACCAATAGGATAGATAGAGTGGAAAAAGCCATTTTTACTATCTAAAAATGAGGATGAGGATCTATCATATACCTATATTTTTTGTGTATGAAATTTATGGTTTCCATTGGTGCAAATCCAATCACCTCAATTTGAGATGAAAAGCAATTCCCCATTGGTAGCAAATAGTTATCCATTAAGCGGAGGAAATAGTACTACAAGAAGCAAAAAGGTTATGCTCCCTTTCTTGAAAGAACGGACTAACAAGGTCAGCTACCTAGCCAACTTTCATAATTAAATGCCGTCACTGTATGGATAGCCTTTTTTGTGAAAAGATCTATTACTGTATAATTGATTGGTAGAGCCAAAGAGAGTGAACTATACAAGTTTACAATAACATTTGATTAAATGAAAGAAGAGGCTCCGGTGTATAGAGAGGACCTCACCGTTTATGAAATAACCATAGAAACGATGGAACCCACTATTTTTTGCTTTTATTTAATATCGTTAGAATTTCTTATTTCTAGGTATTTTACCTGGAAGGATTCAAAATAGTGGTTGGGAAGGTCATAGTAGCAAAAGCCATTGGAATTTATATTTTATATATCGGAATAATCCGTTTTGTTATTAATCAACCGGGGGATAAAAGGATGACTGAAAGAAGAGAAATCAATTAGTTATTCATTCATTAAAGTGTAATTTGATTCAATGACCAGAGTTAGACGAGGATATATAGCTCGGAGACGTCGAACAAAAATTCGTTTATTTGCATCAACCTTTATAGGGGCGCATTCAAGACTTACTCGAACCATTACTCAACAGAAAATGAGAGCTTTGGTTTCCTCTCATCGAGATAGGGGCAGGCAAAAGAGGGACTTTCGTCGTTTGTGGATCGCTCGGATAAATGCAGCGGCTCGTGAGAAAGGGGTATTCTATAGTTATAGTATATTAATACACAATCTGTACAAGAAGCAATTACTTCTTAATCGTAAAATACTTGCGCAAATAGCTATATCAAATAAAAATTGTCTTTACATGATTTCCAATAAAATTATGAAATAAAAGACATTCTAAAGTCATATATAGGAATGATTGAAACCGAATTGCATTCCCCGGAGAATGGACTCCGGGAAGATAGAATAAAAAAAATTCAGATAAGATAAGTAGTAGAAATGAACGAACATCTTTCAAAAAAAAAAAAAGATTTATTCTTTCCCTATTTGTTGTTTCTTATAACACAACAATCAAATCTGGATTTGAGGCTTTTCGAACAAAACATCAATCTGAGCTTGAATTCCGATTGAAGTTTTGAATCAATGGAAGAGTATATCTATTTGTTTCTGGTTCTAGGACCGGTAGTTCTAGGGATTGACTCGGCTCTCTCAAACTGTTTTTCATTATTAAGAAAAGGTAACAAAGATAAAATACGAGCTTGTTTTATAGCAATAGTAATTAATCGTTGTTGTTTCAAGGTCAATCTATTCACCCGTCTAGATAATATTTTTCCTTGTTCACTAATAAATCGACTAATTAAACTCATGTTTCTATAATCAATTCGATCCCCCGATTCAATTGGGGGAAAACGCCTACGAAAAGATCGCTTGGATTTACGAAAAGGTTGCTTGGATTTATCCATGGTTTATTCCTTATCTCTAAAATTCTATTTCTTTATTTTCTTTATTCATTTCAGATCCGACCGAAATAGGTTTTTTTGTATATTCTATATTTTTATTTGTATATTATATATATATATATGTTTATGTTAAGATATGTTAAGTTCTTCCTTTTCCTGCCCCCTTGAAAGATCAAACACACGTTCGATTTATTTCTTTATTTCCCCATGAATCCTATGCTTGTGACAATATCGACAAAATTTTCTCAAGTCTAATCGACTGGGTGTATTGTGCCGATTCTTTTGAGTAATATATCTAGAAATGCCTGGCGATTCCTTATTGACACCATTTTGGACACAACTGGTACATTCCAAAATAACTCTAACTCGGATATTTTTACCCTTAGCCATGAACCCCCTTTGTATTTTTGTTTGATCAACTTAACTCTTCTGTTTTCGACCCGAACCTAAGAAGACGAAAAGAACAAAAAAGAAAAAAAAATCAATATCAATAGAAGTTATTAATTAGAAATTCCATTTCTAAATATTTTGTTGTAATTCTAATTAATATTAATAGAATATTATTATATATATAGTAATAATGTAAGTAATACAATTTTTTTCTAACTATCAATTATTCCTATCCTAATCCCAGTATTTCATTTAAGTATCTTTTTTTTATGCTATGATTTCGTGGAGCTTTTTTTTTACCTTAGACTGAACCCCCCTTTCTATTTCTGTTCTCCAAAATAGGATCTTAGATCCACCGGATTTTTGCTGAGGTTCAATATACTTTTTCTTTCTCTTTCCTTCCTATCCTAAAGAACTGAAAAAAAGGGGGACTAAGTTTAAGTTTTAGTCACGTCACGTAGAATTGTATCTCAAATTTTCTTCATTTTTTTCGCATATTATATTTATTATATTAATAATATTAATATAATATTAATAACTAAT